GTTAATGTAGCTTAAACTACCAAAGCAAAGCACTGAAAATGCTTAGACGGGTTAACTCAACCCCATAAACACACAGGTCTGGTCCTAGCCTTCTTATTAGTTATCAGTAGGATTACACATGCAAGTAACCGCATCCCAGTGAGAATGCCCTCTAGATCCTTACGATCAAAAGGAGCGGGCATCAAGCACGCCAAATGGTTGCTCACCACGCCTTGCTAAACCACACCCCCACGGGACACAGCAGTGACAAAACTTAAGCAATTAACGAAAGTTAGACTGAGCCATACTGATATCCAGGGTTGGTAAATTTCGTGCCAGCCACCGCGGTCATACGATTAACCCAAACTAATTCAACACGGCGTAAAGTGTGTTTAAGAGTATCATCAAATAAAGTTAAATTTTATCTAAGCCGTAAAATGCTCCAGCTAAAAATAAAACAAACCACGAAAGTGACTTTAGCACCCTGAAAACACGACAGCCAAGACCCAAACTGGGATTAGATACCCCACTATGCTTAGCCATAAACTTAAGTAGTTAATAAACAATACTACTCGCCAGAGTACTACAAGCAATAGCTCAAAACTCAAAGGACTTGGCGGTGCTTTATATCCCCCTAGAGGAGCCTGTTCTATAATCGATAAACCCCGATAGACCCCACCACTTCTTGCTAATTCAATCTATATACCGCCATCCCCAGCAAACCCTATCAAGGCCCCAAAGTAAGCGCAAGCATATTACATAAAAACGTTAGGTCAAGGTGTAGTCTATGAAGTGGGAAGAAATGGGCTACATTTTCTAATAACAGAACAGCACATATTACAACAACCTTTATGAAACCAAAGGCCTAAGGAGGATTTAGTAGTAAATTAAGAATAGAGAGCTTAATTGAATAGGGCCATGAAGCACGCACACACCGCCCGTCACCCTCCTCTAAAATTCCACCACCAATTCCTTAATTATTACCCAAAATATAAGAGGAGATAAGTCGTAACAAGGTAAGCATACTGGAAAGTGTGCTTGGAATACTCAAAGTGTAGCTTAACGCTAAAGCACCTGGCTTACACCCAGAAGATTTCACAACAACGTGACCACTTTGAAACCAATACTAGCCTAACTTTACTCCCCTCAACAAGCATAGAATGCTCAACTAAATCATTTACCACAAATTATTAACAGTATAGGAGATAGAAATTTTATCTAGCGCTATAGTAATAGTACCGCAAGGGAAAGATGAAAGAACACCTTAAAGTACAAAAAAGCAAAGCCTACCCCTTGTACCTTTTGCATAATGACTTAACCAGAAGCAACCTGACAAAAAGAATTTCAGCCAGAAAACCCGAAACTAGACGAGCTACTCACAAATAGTCATATAAGGACGCACTCACCTATGTAGCAAAATAGTGAAAAAATCTGTGAGTAGAGGTGAAAAGCCTAACGAGCCTAGTGATAGCTGGTTGTCCAGGAGAGAATTTTAGTTCAACTTTAAATTTACTCAAAGTACCCACAAACCCAACGTAAATTTAAATGTTAGTCTAAGGAGGAACAGCTCTTTAGATCAGGCTACAACCTTCAATAGAGAGTAAATAATTTTAATACCATTGTTGGCCTAAAAGCAGCCATCAACTAAGAAAGCGTTAAAGCTCAACACACAATACCCCTTAATCCCAACAATTTACACTAATCTCCTATAAACCAACTGGACCAACCTATTACCCAATAGAAGTGATACTGTTAACATAAGTAACAAGAATCCCCATTCTCCACAGCGCAAGCTTATATCAGACCGAATACTCACTGATAGTTAACAGCAAAGTAAAAATAAAATACACCCCAGACACCCTACTATAACAAACTGTTAACCCAACACAGGAGCGCATTAAGGAAAGATTTAAAAAAGTAAAAGGAACTCGGCAAAAACTAACCCCGCCTGTTTACCAAAAACATCACCTCCAGCATAACCAGTATTAGAGGCACTGCCTGCCCAGTGACACACGTTAAACGGCCGCGGTATTCTGACCGTGCAAAGGTAGCATAATCACTTGTTCTTTAATTAAGGACTCGAATGAATGGCCAAACGAGGGTTAAACTGTCTCTTACTTTAGATCAGTGAAATTGACCTCCCCGTGAAAAGGCGGGGATGTAACAATAAGACGAGAAGACCCTATGGAGCTTAAATTAAATAACCCACATGAACACAAAAAACCTAACCAATAGGCACAATCACTGTCAACCCTTGGGTTAAAAATTTCGGTTGGGGTGACCTCGGAGCACAATAAAACCTCCGAACAATTCTAACCTAGACCTCACTAGTCAAAGTAAACCAAACTACCAACTGATCCAAACTAACTTGATCAACGGAACAAGTTACCCTAGGGATAACAGCGCAATCCTATTATAGAGTCCATATCGACAATAGGGTTTACGACCTCGATGTTGGATCAGGACACCCTAATGGTGTAACCGCTATTAACGGCCCGTTTGTTCAACGGTTAAAGTCCTACGTGATCTGAGTTCAGACCGGAGCAATCCAGGTCGGTTTCTATCTATTTAAACGTCTCTCCCAGTACGAAAGGACAAGAGAAACAGAGCCTACTTAACAAAGAGCCCTCAGTAAAATAGATGAAGTAAACTTAACCTAGCATATCACTAAAATCCTGCCCAAAATCAGGGCTTGTTAAGATGGCAGAGCCCGGCAATTGCATAAAACTTAAGACTTTAAAAACCAGAGGTTCAATTCCTCTTCTTAACATACATGTTCACGCTCAACCTTCTCCTACTAATTATTCCTATCTTACTCGCCATAGCCTTTTTAATCTTAATTGAACGTAAAATCTTAGGCTACATACAACTCCGCAAGGGCCCTAACATCGTAGGACCCCATGGACTCCTCCAACCCTTCGCCGATGCTATAAAACTATTCATCAAAGAACCACTACGTCCTCTAACCTCCTCTACATTACTCTATATTACCGCACCAACACTAGCCCTATTTATCGCACTTATCATATGAACACCCCTACCCCTACCACAACCCCTAATTAATATAAACATAGGAATCCTATTCATACTAGCCACATCCAGCCTAGCAGTATATTCCATCCTTTGATCAGGATGAGCTTCTAATTCAAAATACGCCCTTATCGGAGCATTACGAGCAGTAGCACAAACAATTTCATACGAAGTTACTCTAGCTATTATCCTCCTATCTATCCTACTAATAAATGGATCATTTACCCTTTCCACCCTTATTACTACCCAAGAATACACATGACTCATAATCCCATCATGACCATTAGCCATAATATGATTTGTCTCCACCTTAGCAGAAACCAACCGAGCCCCCTTCGATTTAACAGAAGGAGAATCAGAACTAGTATCAGGATTCAATGTAGAATACGCTGCAGGCCCTTTCGCCCTATTCTTCATGGCAGAATATACAAACATCATCATAATAAATGTCCTAACCACAACCCTATTCCTAGGAACACTATACAACCCCTACACACCACAAGCATACTCCACAATATTCGCCACTAAAGCCCTCCTTTTAATCACACTATTCCTATGAGTACGAGCATCATATCCACGATTCCGATACGACCAACTCATACATCTACTATGAAAAAACTTCCTACCGCTGACCCTAGCACTATGTATATGGTATATCTCCCTTCCCATCCTATCATCAGGTATTCCACCCCAAATATAGAAATATGTCTGACAAAAGAGTTACTTTGATAGAGTAAATAATAGAGGTTTAAATCCCCTTATTTCTAGAATAATAGGCATCGAACCTAATCCTAAGAATTCAAAATTCTTCGTGCTACCCAAAATACACCACATTCTATATACAGTAAGGTCAGCTAAATAAGCTATCGGGCCCATACCCCGAAAATGTTGGTTTACACCCTTCCCGTACTAATCAACCCTATTGCCCTAATACCCATTATCACAACCATCTTCACAGGAACTATACTTACAATAATCAGTTCTCATTGACTTCTAATCTGAATAGGACTAGAAATAAACATGCTAGCTATCATTCCAATCCTCGCAAAAAAGACCAACCCCCGATCCACAGAAGCCGCCACCAAATATTTCCTAACACAAGCAACAGCCTCCATACTACTTATAATAACCATCGTTATCAACGCCATATACACCGGTCAATGAAACGTCACCAATATCCATAATCTGCTTACCACCCTCACAATTATTATTGCACTAACAATAAAACTAGGAATAACCCCATTCCATTTCTGAATTCCCGAAGTAACCCAAGGAGTTACACTAACAGCAGGAATACTTCTCCTAACATGACAAAAACTAGCCCCAATCTCCATTATACTACAAATTTACCCATCAATAAACACAAATATCCTCCTGACATTTGCCCTATTATCAGCCCTAGTAGGAGGCTGAGGAGGACTAAACCAAACTCAACTACGAAAAATCCTAGCCTACTCATCCATCGCCCACATAGGCTGAATAGTAGCCGTCCTAACATTCTGCCCATCCTTAACAATCCTAAACTTACTAATCTACCTAATATTAACTATCACCTTATTCACCATACTCAACGTCAACACAAGCACCACCACACTTACTTTATCAATCCTGTGGAACAAAAATCCAACAATCACCTTAATAATCCTAACATCCCTTCTATCCCTAGGAGGACTGCCCCCACTTACAGGCTTCCTACCCAAATGGGTAATCGTACAAGAATTAACAAAAAATAACAATATTACCATAGCCACAATTATAGTAATCACAGCACTCCTAAATCTTTACTTCTACATACGACTAATCTATTCTACTTCCCTAACAATATTCCCCACATCTAACAACATAAAAATAAAATGACAACTCCAACCAACAAAATTCACATTATTTTTATCACCACTAATTACCCTATCCACCTTATCCCTCCCCTTATCACCAATTCTACTAACATTAAGCTAGAAATTTAGGTTAAATAGACCAAGAGCCTTCAAAGCCCTAAGAAAGTAAACGATACTTAATTTCTGTTAATAAGGACTGCAGGACTCTATCCTACATCAATTGGACGCAAACCAAACGCTTTACTTAAGCCAAATCCTCACCTAGACTGGTGGGCTCCAACCCCACGAAAATTTAGTTAACAGCTAAATACCCTAATCAACTGGCTTCAATCTACTTCTCCCGCCGCCAGGGGAAAAAAGGCGGGAGAAGCCCCGGCAGAATTGAAGCTGCTTCTTTGAATTTGCAATTCAATATGAAAATTCACCTCAGAGCTGGTAAAAAGAGGGTTTACCTCTGTCTTTAGATTTACAGTCCAATGCCTCTACCTCAGCCATTTTACCAGTACCTATGTTCATCAACCGTTGATTATACTCAACAAACCATAAAGATATCGGAACCCTATACTTATTATTTGGGGCTTGAGCAGGAATAGTGGGAACAGCTCTCAGCCTTCTTATTCGTGCAGAACTTGGCCAACCAGGAACTTTACTAGGAGACGATCAAATTTACAATGTAATTGTTACAGCTCATGCTTTCGTCATAATCTTCTTTATAGTAATACCTATTATAATCGGTGGTTTCGGTAATTGATTAGTTCCTCTAATAATCGGAGCGCCTGATATAGCATTCCCTCGGATAAACAACATAAGCTTCTGACTCCTACCTCCATCTTTTCTTCTCCTTCTTGCTTCTTCGATAGTAGAGGCCGGTGCAGGGACAGGATGAACAGTATACCCACCCTTAGCAGGAAATTTAGCCCATGCAGGAGCTTCTGTAGACTTAACCATTTTCTCTCTACATCTAGCAGGAGTATCCTCTATCTTAGGGGCTATTAACTTCATCACCACAGTAATTAATATAAAACCCCCAGCCATGTCACAATACCAAACCCCTTTATTTGTATGATCTGTAATAATCACAGCTGTACTCCTCTTATTATCTTTACCAGTCTTAGCAGCAGGCATTACGATACTCTTAACTGACCGCAACCTAAACACTACCTTCTTTGATCCTGCCGGAGGTGGAGACCCTATTTTATACCAACACTTATTCTGATTCTTCGGACATCCCGAAGTGTACATTCTAATTCTACCTGGTTTCGGAATAATTTCTCATATCGTCACGTATTATTCAGGCAAAAAAGAACCATTCGGGTACATGGGTATAGTTTGAGCCATGATATCCATTGGCTTCCTGGGCTTTATTGTGTGAGCCCACCATATATTCACTGTCGGTATGGACGTAGATACCCGCGCATACTTTACATCAGCTACCATAATCATCGCTATTCCCACAGGCGTAAAAGTCTTCAGCTGACTAGCCACATTACATGGCGGCAATATTAAATGATCACCTGCCATATTATGAGCCCTAGGCTTTATCTTTCTATTTACAGTTGGAGGGCTAACAGGAATCGTACTTGCCAACTCATCTTTAGATATTGTCCTCCACGACACATATTACGTAGTAGCACATTTCCACTATGTATTGTCAATAGGAGCAGTTTTCGCAATTATAGGAGGATTTGCACACTGATTTCCTCTATTCTCAGGTTACACGTTAGATGACACTTGGGCAAAAATTCACTTTGCAATTATATTTGTAGGCGTAAATATAACCTTTTTCCCCCAACACTTCCTAGGTCTATCCGGAATACCACGACGCTACTCAGACTATCCTGATGCCTATACATTATGAAACACCGTATCATCCATTGGCTCCTTCATCTCCCTGACAGCAGTAATATTAATAATTTTTATAATCTGAGAGGCTTTTGCTTCAAAACGAGAAGTCTTAATAGTAGAACTTACACCAACAAACCTAGAATGACTACACGGCTGTCCCCCACCTTACCACACATTCGAAGAACCCGCATATGTAAAAATACCTTAAGAAAGGAAGGAATCGAACCCTCTACAACTGGTTTCAAGCCAACCCCATAACCACTATGACTTTCTTCATTCAAGATATTAGTAAAACAATTACATGACTTTGTCAAAGTTAACTTATAGGTTGAACCCCTATATATCTTCATGGCTTATCCAGTTCAACTGGGGTTTCAGGACGCTGCTTCCCCTATCATGGAAGAGCTCTTATATTTCCATGATCACACTCTAATAATTGTGTTTTTAATTAGTTCTTTAGTTCTCTATATCATCTCTCTAATACTCACCACCAAGCTCATACACACAAGCACTATGGACGCACAAGAAGTAGAAACAGTATGAACTATCTTACCTGCAATCATCCTAATTCTTATTGCCCTCCCATCCCTACGTATCCTGTACATGATGGATGAAATTACTTCTCCTTCATTGACCCTTAAAACCATAGGCCATCAATGATACTGAAGCTATGAGTATACGGATTACGAAGACCTGTCTTTCGACTCATATATGACCCCATCATCGGACCTCAAGCCTGGGGAACTTCGTCTACTTGAAGTCGATAACCGAGTTGTACTGCCTACAGAAATATCAATTCGAATACTCATTTCTTCAGAAGACGTATTACACTCATGAACTGTACCTTCACTAGGTGTAAAAACAGATGCTATCCCAGGACGCCTAAACCAAGCAACCTTAATAACCTCACGCCCGGGCATCTACTATGGCCAATGCTCAGAAATCTGCGGTGCAAACCACAGCTTTATACCCATCGTACTCGAGCTAATTCCCCTAAAACATTTCGAGGAGTGATTATTATCTATATTTTAACATCACTGTGAAGCTAATTAGCATTAACCTTTTAAGTTAAAGACTGAGAGCTTAGATCTTTCCACAGTGAAATGCCTCAACTAGATACATCAACATGACTTATCACAATCCTTTCGATGGTTTTAACCCTATTTATCATTTTTCAACTAAAAGTCTCAAAATTTAACTATCCCTTAAACCCGGAATCAAAAACTATTAATGTAAATAAGTATGTAAGCCCCTGAGAAACAAAATGAACGAAAATCTATTTGCCTCTTTCATTACCCCAACAATTGTAGGAATCCCTATTGTGATCCTAATCATCGCAGTCCCTAGTATTCTCTTCCCTTCGCCCACCCGTCTCATTTCCAACCGATTGACTTCCTTACAACAATGACTTATTCAACTAGTACTAAAACAACTAATAATGATACACAGCATTAAAGGACGAACTTGGTCCCTCATACTAATTTCACTAATCCTATTTATTGGTTCAACCAACTTACTAGGTCTATTACCCCACTCATTCACCCCCACTACTCAACTATCAATGAATCTAGGCATAGCCATCCCACTATGAGCTGCTGCAGTCATTACAGGCTTTCGTCACAAAACAAAAATATCCTTAGCTCACCTACTACCACAAGGAACGCCAGTCCCTCTTATTCCCATACTAGTAATCATCGAAACCATTAGCCTTTTCATTCAACCTATAGCATTAGCCGTACGATTGACGGCTAACATTACAGCAGGCCACCTACTCATACACTTAATTGGTGGAGCCACCTTAGTATTAACCTCAATTAGTCCCACCACTGCCTCAATTACATTTACTATTCTTATTCTCCTTACAATCCTTGAATTCGCCGTCGCCCTAATCCAAGCCTATGTATTTACTTTACTAGTTAGCCTTTATTTACATGACAACACCTAATGACCCACCAAACCCACGCTTACCACATAGTTAACCCCAGTCCCTGACCCCTTACAGGAGCCCTTTCCGCCCTTCTAATAACGTCTGGCCTTGCCATATGGTTCCACCACAACTCCAATACACTTCTTACCCTAGGATTACTAACCAACTTACTAACTATATACCAATGATGACGTGACGTTGTGCGAGAAGGGACATTCCAAGGACATCACACCCAAGCCGTCCAAAAAGGCCTACGATACGGGATAGTCTTATTTATCATCTCAGAAATTTTCTTCTTCGCAGGCTTCTTTTGAGCCTTTTACCATTCTAGCCTAGCCCCCACTCCCGAACTAGGTGGTTGTTGGCCCCCAACAGGCATCCATCCACTAAACCCCCTTGAAGTACCCTTACTCAATACAGCCGTCCTACTGGCTTCAGGCGTATCCATCACTTGAGCCCACCATGATTTAATAGAAGGCAATCGAACACACATACTCCAAGCTCTACTAATCACTATCTCCCTAGGCATTTATTTTACACTTCTCCAAGCCTCCGAGTATTTCGAAACATCCTTCACAATTTCGGACGGCGTCTACGGCTCAACTTTCTTCATAGCAACCGGCTTTCACGGATTACATGTAATTATTGGATCAACTTTCCTAACTGTCTGCTTCTTTCGTCAACTAAAATTTCACTTTACATCCAACCATCATTTTGGATTTGAAGCAGCAGCCTGATACTGACATTTCGTTGACGTAGTCTGACTATTCCTTTACGTCTCTATCTACTGATGAGGATCCTATTCTTTTAGTATCAACCTAGTACAGTTGACTTCCAATCAATTAGCTTCGGTAAAATCCGAAAAAGAATAATCAATCTCTCTCTAACCCTAATAATTGACATTACCCTAGCCTTACTACTCGTAGTAATCGCATTTTGACTCCCACAACTAAACATCTACACTGAAAAATACAGCTCCTATGAGTGTGGTTTTGACCCAATAGAATCTGCTCGCTTACCATTCTCAATAAAATTTTTCCTGGTAGCCATTACATTTCTCCTATTCGACCTAGAAATCGCTCTCCTTCTACCACTCCCTTGAGCATCTCAAACAACCAACCTAAATCTCATACTAACAATAGCCCTTCTGCTAATTTCTGTCCTAGCCGCAGGCCTAGCCTACGAATGATCTCAAAAAGGGTTAGAATGAGAAGAATAACATGGTAGTTAGTTTAAACTAAAATAAATGATTTCGACTCATTAGATTATGACCTATTCATAACTACTAAAATGCCCTCAATCTTCACCAATATTATTCTGGCCTTTGCCACTGCCCTTTTAGGTACATTAGTCTTTCGCTCCCACCTAATATCCTCACTTCTATGTCTAGAGGGCATAATACTCTCTATATTCGTCCTGAGCACCCTCATCATTCTAAATATACACTTCACAATATCTTTCATAATACCTATTCTACTACTAGTATTTGCAGCATGCGAAGCAGCCGTAGGCCTAGCTCTTTTAGTCATGGTCTCCAACACATACGGACTGGACTACATCCAAAACCTTAATCTCCTTCAATGCTAAAAATCATTGTCCCAACAATTATACTATTCCCAGTAACCTGATACTCAAGCAACTCTAAAATTTGAATCAACACAACTCTATACAGCCTAATAATCAGCTTCGTAAGCCTATCTTTCTTAAATCAATCCAACAATAACAGTAACAATTTCTCCCTAAACTTTTTCTCAGACCCACTATCATCGCCACTTCTAATATTAACAATATGACTACTACCCCTTATAATTATAGCAAGCCAATATCACCTCAAAAAAGAACCCTGACTACGCAAAAAGTCCTATCTCTCTATACTAATCTCCCTACAAATATTTCTAGTTATAACATTCACCGCTAGTGAACTAATCCTATTCTACATTCTATTTGAAGCTACGCTAATCCCTACCCTCATCATTATCACCCGTTGAGGTAACCAGACAGAACGACTAAATGCAGGATTATATTTCCTATTTTATACCCTTATCGGATCCCTACCACTACTTGTAGCATTAATCCACTTACAAAACACCATAGGCTCACTAAACCTTCTAACGATGAATTTCTGACTCAAGGAATTACCCAACTCATGATCAAGTAATCTACTATGAACAGCATGCATTATAGCATTCATAGTTAAAATACCACTATATGGCTTCCATTTATGATTACCAAAAGCCCATGTAGAAGCACCCATTGCTGGCTCAATAGTTCTTGCAGCCGTACTACTAAAACTAGGAGGTTACGGTATAATACGAATCACCATAGCTCTCGACCCCACAACAAAATCTATAGCATACCCATTCCTCATACTATGCTTATGGGGAATAATTATAACCAGCTCTATTTGCCTACGACAGACAGACCTAAAATCACTCATCGCCTACTCGTCCGTCAGCCACATAGCATTAGTCATTGTAGCCATCCTCATTCAAACACCATGAAGCTTTATAGGAGCAACAGCCCTAATGATCGCCCATGGCCTTACATCGTCCATACTATTCTGCCTTGCCAATTCAAACTACGAACGAATCCACAGTCGAACCATACTACTAGCACGAGGACTTCAAACCCTTCTACCCCTTATAGCTACCTGATGACTATTAGCAAGCTTAACCAACCTGGCCTTACCCCCTTCCATTAATCTGATTGGAGAATTATTTGTAATAATAGCAACCTTCTCATGATCAAATATCTCAATTATTCTAATAGGCCTAAACATACTAATCACCGCTCTCTACTCTCTTTATATATTAATCACTACACAACGAGGAAAACCTACATTCCATACACACAACCTTAATCCTTCATTCACACGAGAAAACACCCTAATATCCATACACATACTTCCCCTACTATTCCTCACCCTAAACCCCAAGACCATCTTAGGCCCAACGTTCTGTAGATATAGTTTAAACAAAACACTAGATTGTGAATCCAGCAATAGAAGCTCAAACCCTCTTATCTACCGAGAAAGAGACACAAGAACTGCTAATCCTTAATTCCATATATAAAAATATGGCTTCCTCAACTTTTAAAGGATATGAGTTATCCGTTGGTCTTAGGAACCAAAAAATTGGTGCAACTCCAAATAAAAGTAATAAATTTATTTCCCTCCCTTACCCTAACTACACTAACAATCCTAGCCCTACCAATCGCTATGAATTTAACTAACCACAAAAACACCTCCTTCGCACCCCACGTAAAATCTTCTATCGCATGTGCTTTCATTACCAGCCTTATCCCAACTATACTATTCATATTCTCAGGACAAGAGATAATCATCTCCAACTGGCACTGAATGACAATCCAAACCCTAAAACTATCCCTCAGCTTCAAACTAGACCACTTCTCTATTCTATTTGTACCAGTAGCACTGTTTGTCACCTGATCCATTATAGAATTCTCAATATGATATATAAACACCGACCCCAACATCAACCAGTTCTTCAAATACCTTCTCACATTCCTCATCACTATAATAATCCTAGTAACAGCTAATAACCTATTCCAACTATTTATCGGCTGAGAAGGAGTAGGCATTATATCATTCTTATTAATCGGTTGATGGTACGGACGAACTGATGCAAATACAGCAGCCTTACAAGCAATCCTGTATAACCGTATCGGAGACATTGGATTCATCCTAGCCATGGCATGATTTTTATTATACTCAAACACATGAGAATTCCAACAAATATTTATACTTAACCAAGATCCCAATATTATCCCACTGATCGGCCTACTTCTAGCAGCCACTGGAAAATCCGCCCAATTCGGGTTACACCCGTGACTACCATCAGCAATAGAGGGCCCAACTCCAGTATCGGCCCTACTCCATTCCAGCACAATAGTTGTAGCAGGAATCTTCCTTCTAATTCGATTTTACCCTATAATAGAAAATAACAAAACCATCCAAACCATAGCATTATGCCTCGGTGCTATTACTACACTATTTACAGCAATATGTGCCCTCACACAAAACGATATCAAGAAAATCGTAGCCTTTTCCACTTCCAGCCAACTGGGCCTAATAATAGTCACTATCGGCATCAACCAACCCCACTTAGCCTTCCTCCATATCTGTAACCATGCATTCTTCAAGGCTATGCTCTTTATATGCTCTGGATCCATCATCCATAACCTAAATGACGAACAAGACATTCGAAAAATAGGAGGTCTATTTAAAGCTATGCCCTTCACATCCTCATCCCTTATCATCGGAAGCCTTGCACTAACAGGCATACCCTTTCTAACAGGCTTCTACTCAAAAGACCTAATCATTGAATCCACAAACACCTCAAACACCAACGCCTGAGCCCTAATAATTACACTAATTGCCACCTCCCTAACCGCCATCTACAGCACACGAATTATTTTCTACGTACTAACAAATCAACCCCGATTTACAACTACAATTACTATCAATGAAAACAACCCCTTATTAATCAATTCAATCAAACGCCTAGCATTTGGTAGCATTTTCGCTGGGTTCTTCTTATCCTATAATATTCCCCCCATAAATCTACCCCAAATAACAATGCCTACTTACCTAAAAATAACGGCCTTAATAGTAACCATTACAGGATTTATCCTAGCAATAGAACTAAACCTTATAACAAAAAACCTAAAACTCAAACCATCCTTAAATATATTCAAATTTTCAGAACAACTGGGATACTTCCCAACCACCATGCACCGTCTCATACCATCACTCAACCTAACCATAAGCCAAAAAACAGCATCTCTCCTACTAGACCTGGTCTGACTAGAAAAAACCATACCAAAAAACCTATCTCACCTACAAATAACCACCTCAATTGTAGTATCCAATCAAAAAGGCCTAATCAAACTATATTTTATTACATTCTTAACCTCCATCCTCCTAACTACCCTCCTAATCATTTAACAACCCATACCTATCCCCGAATAATCTCAATAACAATTAAAACACTAACAAACAAAGACCACGCAGCAATCATAACAAATCAACTAGTCTTACCATAAAGAGCTGTGACCCCTAAAGAATCTTCACGAACTACGCCAACCTCTTTATCTATAAACGTAATCCAATTTTCCAAACTAATAAAACCAACTCCACCTAACCCCTCACACCCAACCATCAACATTATCACCAACAACTCCATCACTGACCCCAACAACAAGGCCCCCCAAATAACAACACTAGACCCCCAAGTCTCAGGGTACTCCTCAGTAGCTATAGCCGTAGTATAACCAAACACCACAAGCATTCCCCCCAAATAAATCAAAAACACCATCAAACCTACAAAGGAACCCCCAAAATTCATAACTATACCACAACCCACAGCCCCACTAACAATAAGCCCAACACCACCATAAATGGGTGAAGGCTTTGAAGAAAAACTCATAAATCCTAATACAAAACCAACACTCAACATAAACACAACATAAGCCATAGTTCTTACATGGAGTTAAACCATGACTAATGACATGAAAAATCATCGTTGTAATTCAACTACAAAAACCCTAATGACCAACATCCGAAAAAACCACCCCCTAATTAAAATCATAAACAACTCATTTATTGACCTCCCAGCTCCATCCAATATCTCCTCATGATGAAACTTCGGTTCTCTTCTAGGAGCCTGCCTAGCCCTTCAAATTATCACAGGATTATTCCTAGCAATACACTACACAGCAGACACAACAACCGCATTCTCCTCCGTCACCCACATCTGCCGAGATGTAAACTACGGGTGAGTGATTCGATATCTCCATGCCAACGGAGCATCCATATTCTTTTTATGTTTATTCATCCATGTAGGTCGAGGACTATACTATGGCTCCTTCGTACTATCAGAAACTTGAAACATCGGAATTATCCTACTTTTCACAGTAATAGCCACAGCCTTTATAGGATATGTTCTCCCATGAGGACAAATATCCTTCTGAGGTGCTACAGTAATTACCAACCTACTTTCAGCAATCCCTTACATCGGCACCAACTTAGTTGAATGAATTTGAGGCGGTTTTTCCGTCGACAAAGCCACACTAACCCGATTCTTCGCATTCCACTTTATCCTACCCTTCATTATCACAGCTCTAGTTATAGTTCACCTCCTCTTTCTTCACGAAACAGGATCTAATAACCCACTAGGTATTCCATCAAACCCCGACAAAATCCCATTTCACCCTTACTACACAATCAAAGATCTATTAGGACTTCTCCTACTTATTCTCCCACTCATAACCCTAGTATTCTTCTCTCCCGACCTACTAGGAGACCCTGACAACTATACTCCAGCCAACCCCCTCAGCACTCCACCCCATATTAAGCCAGAGTGATATTTCTTATTTGCCTACGCTATCCTACGATCCATCCCTAACAAATTAGGAGGAGTACTAGCCCTAATCCTCTCTATCCTAATTCTAGCCATTATTCCCTTTCTCCAAACAGCCAAACAACAAAGCATAACATTCCGGCCCCTAAGCCAATGCCTATTCTGAATCCTAGTAGCCGACCTATATACTCTAACCTGAATTGGAGGACAACCCGTCGAACACCCCTTCATCACCATCGGTCAGACAGCATCTATTCTATATTTCACCCTAATCCTTATTGCTATACCAACAATAGGCCTAATCGAAAATAAAATACTTAAATGAAGAGTCCTTGTAGTATATCTAATACCCCGGTCTTGTAAACCGAAAATGGAGAACCCCTCTCCCCAGGACACCTCAAGGAAGAAGCACTAGCCCCACCTTCAGCCCCCAAAGCTGAAATTCTACTTAAACTACTCCTTGTCAAACATTTGTATAACTCCCCCATTAATTATAACTGCGTTAACCCGCCCTATGTACGTCGTGCATTATGCGCCCTTCCCCATAAATTATGTATTGGTACATATTATGTATAATCTTACATGGCACATACTATGTATATCGTACATACAGTTCCAGCCCGCATGCTTATAAGCATGTACATTGTCCCTATTGATCGTGCATAAAACACTCTATGTGTAACTCAATACCAAATCTGTACCCCATGACTATCCACAAACCTAATGATATGCTTGATTTTGTAAGGCTCATAACGTTATTAATCGGATATGGCACATCTCTACATTAATCGGACAAGGCACATATCAAGTTCGATATTTCTCGTCAACACGGATAATCACCCGTATTATTCCTAGTGGAACTACCATCCTCCGTGAAACCATCAACCCGCTCACATAATGCCTCTCTTCTCGCTCCGGGCCCATAAAACTTGGGGGTAGCTATAATGAAACTATACCTGGCATCTGGTTCTTACTTCAGGGCCATAACAAGTTCGGTCACTCATTCGTTCCTCTTAAATAAGACATCTCGATGGATTAATTACTATTTAGTCCGTGACCTTGGCATCAATTGAGCTGTCATGCCTCTGGTATCTTTTAATTTTCGGGGATGCTTGGACTCACCATTGGCCTACAACGGCCCGCGCGCGGTGCACTGATTGTAGTCGGATTAAACATGTACCTTCTTTATCCTCATAATTATCATAGGGGCTATTTAATTCATGCTCGAAGGACATAGATCTTTTAAACAGCTCATGTGCATACGCATGCACACGAACTGCACGTACGAACGTACGAACGCACGTATACACGTATACACGTATACACGTATACACGTATACACGTATACACGTATACACGTATACACGTATACACGTATACACGTATACACGTATACACGCATACACGCATACACGTATACACGTATACACGTATACACGTATACACGTATACACGTATACACGTATACACGCATACACGCATACACGCATACACGCATACACGCATACACGTATACACGCATACACGCATACACGCATACACGTATACACGTATACACGTATACACGTATACACGCATACACGCATACACGCATACACGCATACACGCATACACGCATACACGCATACACGCATACACGCATACACGCACGCACGCGTTTATTTAATACCCAATTATCTTTACGCAAACCCCCCTTACCCCCCGTTCTAAATTTTCACAGATTTGGTACATTCGCTCCTGCCAAACCCCAAAAACAAGAGCTTCCCGCACTGCCTACTCAAATAGAACTGCTATTACTACTAAATTAATATCGAAAAACTGCTAACCCACCCAACTTTTTCAAAAAATAAATTCTTTTTAAGACATCCAAAATTTTGGCTGACATGTCAGTATTGTTCAAAGGCTTTCAAACCTTTTAAAATAATTCAAAACAACTTAAACTCAACTGTAAATTTAACTATAAATCCCAACTACCTTCCATCCAACCACTCAAAAATCACCCCAAATCTACTACACTAAAATAATCAAACCCTGTACCCCTTTTCCATCTCACCCCCATACTGACATGACACTTAAAACTCCACCACAACTGACACAAACACAA